AGCAGTTCTTTTCTTAATGTATTGGTCAAAAACCTCGTTAAGTGATCTTTACGGTGCTTTCTCGCTATCAATTAGAATTATTTATCCATAGACATAGAAAAAAGTATCTAGGCATATTTTATTTCTTCATATTTTGACTTCTATGAAGTTTCTTTATTTGCTACAGCTCATAAAAATCGTCGTGTTGCTTTTGACGAGGCATATGTAGCGAGCCCGTTTTTTTAGTATTTACTAGCAGATTTGGTCTTCCTTTTTCTTTCTATAGTGGAGATAGTCGCACGTAATGACAGATCACTGCCATATTATTAAAAGCTTGTGGTAAGAATGGGTTTCGTTCTAGTGCCCTAAAATAATATTCTAAAGCTTTTGTATGTTCTCCATTACTTGTGTGAATAAGGCCTATATTATAGAGTATATAACTTCGATCATAAGGATCGATTTCTAGTCGCATAGCTTCATAATAATTCTGTAAAGCTTCCGCATAATTTCCTTCAGATTGAGCTGACATCCGTTACGGTCGTCATTCGATTCAACGAATCTCCGTTCCAGAACCGTACATGAAATTTTCATTTCATACGGCTCCTCCTTTAATATGCATAATGAGAATAAAAAATACATGGAATCCAAAAAAGGGTTGACATATTCTCATTATGAACTGAGCGGGGCTAGTGTTTTTACAAAAAATCTCTAGCCAACCTTCTTGTGCAAGAGCTTTTACTAACATTAAACGTCTTGATACTAAATAGAAAGGATAACTCCAGCAATTCTTTTGTCCTCAACGCCTCCTAATTTCCAGGAAATAGTCACTTCAACAGTCTTCGATGGTTATATGGGTATCCAAAATACGAACGAGATGGATGTTTGTTGTCCCAACCATTTTTTTAGTCCCAATACAAACAAGAAAGGGGAGTAGGTAGGTAATTTGTAACAAAGCTTTCGTATTGTTGATTACTAGGTGTAGTGCTTCTTCCCCTATGCCGCCTATTGGTAGTATATTACTAGGAAGGAGGATTGGCCTGTAATACAGAACACATAGGTGTAACCTTTCGCTCAATACTAAGATAACTGAAACATAGTATCTGAGGCTGCATCAATCGAGGATACACGACAGAAGGAATTGTTCTAGTTTTAAACTTCACCTTCAAGGAGCGTAGGTTTATTTCAATAATATAAAATAAGAAGATTTTTGATTTCTATCTCGAATCGTGTACCTTTGCTTGTAAAACTAAGAGCAGTAAAATTTCCTTTTACTAAAAAAAAAAAAAAAAAGAATCAAATCACACCATCTCTGTAATAAGTAAATGCCTCTTTTTCTCCTGAAGTTGTCGGAATTATTCGTAATAAGATATTGGCCACAATTGAAAAGGTCTTATCAATAAAATTTCCATTTATCCGCGATCTAGGCATAGGTATCAATCCATTATATAATTCTTTTCATTACCTCGTGTGGGAAAATGATTCCACAAACAAAGGATTTGTACAGTACGAAATAACATAAAAACAGATTCATTTGCCAATAAAAAAAAATTAACGAACTTTTTAGATTTTTTTATTCCAATTATTCAAAATACTCAAATTGCTCCTTTTTGAAGAATTAATAATAAATTAAGAATTTTTTGATTAGGTAAAAAAAAAGTTTTGATTGAATTATGATCTAAAAAATTATGATCTAAAATAAAGAGGAAAAAAAAGAATCGAATAATCTTTCTAGGATGGAAATAAAAATAAATAGAATAATATTTTCTTTTTGTTGTGCCCATAGGGAGTATACAATTAAATAGAAATTTCCCTGAAATGATTCATTAACATTAATTTGTAATAGATCGATGAGATAAGGGATTTGTTGGTGAGAACTTTAAAACTAGAAAGGAATTTTCAAATTTTTATGGAATTGTAGTTTAAATCTAAATAGAATCATGGGGTGAAGACTATCTATTAATCATACATGGTCTAAAAAAAATAAACAAACCCATCAATCAGTTGAGTCGTTGCAATTCATTGATTTAATACAGTCTATTTGGGCATATCAATTACCTATCCAACCAAAACAAAAATAGAATTCGAATTTCGAATATAATATCATATCAATATTAATAAAGGAATGTCTCGCTATTTCTTCGGTTTCTGAGTCATAATCATTGTGTAGGAGAGATGGCCGAGTGGTTCAAGGCGTAGCATTGGAACTGCTATGTAGACTTTTGTTTACCGAGGGTTCGAATCCCTCTCTTTCCGTACTTTCTAATTCTAATTGGTCAACAGTCCTAACTGTACCAAATCAAACAAGACGAAATACCATTCCTAACAGTTAGGTCCTTCTTTTCTTTATATATCTTTTTTATTTTAAATTGCTATTGCTGCGGTACGTAAAATACTGGAACGTATGGACAAGAAATTCAAATCTTTCTGCCGATCTATGATAGATGAAGAGGAAAAATCAGGAACGCAGTAGGATATATGAGTGTGAAAAAATACCGCTAAAACCCCTGACTTTAAACCTTAAGTCAATTTACTTTGGTGAAAGAAAGGGGCCAAATTGTCCGAGCTCTTTGCTTTGTATTTTATTTAGGATTAAGTCTGACGGGAATAATATTCTACCACTAGCAATTCATTTATTTTCAAACCGACCCACTTACTATCTATTATTTGATTGACTAATCCTTTATAGGGAAATGGGTCAAGAGTCAAATGTTTGGGCAATTCCTCACGGGGGGATGAATCAAGAACATTTTGAATTAGAGCTCGGGATTTTTGTTCATCCCTCGCCATAATAGTATCTTGGGGTTTGCAACGATAACTTGGTATATCTACTATACGACCATTAACTAAAATATGTCTATGGTTAACTAATTGGCGGGCTCCCGGAATAGTCGGAGCCATACCCAATCGAAAAAGGATGTTATCCAAACGCATTTCAAGTAATTGTAGTAAAACCTGACCTGTTGACCCTTTGGCTTTTCGGGCGATACGCACGTATTTAAGTAATTGTCGTTCTGTAATACCATAATGAAAACGCAATTTTTGTTTTTCTTCTAGACGAATACGATATTGAGATTTTTTCCCGGAACGAGATTGGTTTCTAAGATCAGTTCCGGCTTTAGGCCTTTTATTAGTTAGTCCAGGCAAAGCACCTAGACGGCGTATTTTTTTGAAACGAGGCCCTCGGTAACGTGACATAAAGACTCCTTTCTTTTCTTTATTTTTTTTTTTCTTTAGATTTCATTTTACAAAAGAAATCGAAATTAAAATTGAACTAAATACTAAATAATAAATGAAGTAAAATCCCTTGAAGTATTGTATTACACGAAAAAATGATATTGTATAAATATCATATACGAACCCATTTTTGTATTATATATTTATTTTATTTTGTATTAAAATATGTAACTAAAATAAAAGGAAAAGAAAGACTTAAATCTGGGCACAACAAATCGGGAAAAAGACTCTTTCTTTTCCTTTTAGTCATCGTTGGAAGTTTCGAGGACATAATTTTAATCTTTTCAAGATCGTTAATCTTTTGAAGAAGAGAAAGGCGCCCTTATTCTTTGTTCTTTGATTTCAAAAAATTATTCATCATGTAAAATAAAACAAATAAAAAATAGATAAAAGCCGGCTATCGGAATCGAACCGATGACCATCGCATTACAAATGCGATGCTCTAACCTCTGAGCTAAGCAGGCTCACATAAATTCTACATGCATAGGAATTCAATAAACTATATCTTAGTTTAGGCTTAACTATTAACTATTCATTTTAATTCTTTTAAAATATAAATTTCAAATAAATATTTCAAATCAAATATAATTCATTTTAATTTTAATTAAATATTAAATTAATATTAATTAATATATAATAAAATATAATAAATATATATATTTATTTTCATTTTATTTTTATCGAGTTATAGTTATAGAGGTCTGCCATTAAGAAAACCTAAAAAAGGAAGGAATGAATAAGAATAAAAAAAATTATTTTAAATAATTCTAATAATTTAGAATCGACAAAGAGAAAATCCAGATCATAATACGATATTTGTCTTCTTTCATTGAGAAACTAAGATGAAAAACAAAGAATCGAACCTTTGAGTATTACAAATTAGATGAGCAAATGAAATGAGAAGAGGATATATATGGTATATATTCATTCATATTGAATTGCAACTAGAGAAATGATAGAATCATTTATGTTTATGATTAGACCAAATCAAAAAAAATTATAGACTTTCAATAGAGATGAAAGAAGATAAACAAAAAATAAAAAAAAGGAGGAAACACCTTTCCTTTTGGTATAGTAATCCGTATCAAATCTACTGAATTCGATGGTTCTGACATAAATGAAAGAATAAAGGGGAAGGACATTTCACTGAGATCCGAATCTTAAAACAAAAAACGGGGATATGGCGAAATCGGTAGACGCTACGGACTTAATTGGCTTGAGCCTTAGTATGGAAACCTACTAAGTGAAAACTTTCAAATTCAGAGGAACCCTGGAAGTAATAAAAATGGGCAATCCTGAGCCAACTCCTTTTTTTTTTCAAAAGAAAGAATAAAAAAGGAGAGGTGCAGAGACTCAAAGGAAGTTGTTCTAATAAATGGGAGTGACTGTGTTGTGTGGTTATAAGAATTCTTCCATCAAAACTCCAATCCAAAAGGGGTGAAGCATATAGGTATTGAACTATATCAAATGAGTAATGACAACCTGAATCTGTACTTTTTTTAGAATTTTCTATTTTTTTTTTCTAAAATAGAATCTGAAATATAGATTAGAGAAATTATAGAATAGAAAATTCTATCTAAATAAAAATTGAGAATATGAAATGAAAAAATTGATATTTATATGTATATGAAAAATGGAAGAATTATTGTGAATCGAGTCCAAATTGAAAAAAGAATGAAATATTCATTCACTCCATAGTCTGATAGTTCTTTTGAAGAACTGATTAATCGGACGAGAATGAAGATAGAGTCCCGTTCTACATGTCAATACTGACAACAATGAAATTT